CTAAAAAAGAAAGATTTGAATAAAATTGATTAATCGTTGTTTCTTTATTATAAGTAATCCAAAAATCATTTGCTCTTGCACTAACATTTGAAATTTTTGCAAAACTTCCTCTACTCAATGTATTTTGAATACTAAAAATTTCACTTTTTGCTATAGCTTCTTGAGCATTAAATCCGCCAACTGCACCTAAAACTGCACCCAATAAAATTAAAATCATACTTATATGAACAATAATCGGTGCAATTCGACCAATAATACCTTTGTAAGCATAAATAATTTTTCTTTGGTGAAAAATTGAATAATTTTGTTTTAATAAATCATACAAAAATGGTGGTAATAGCTTATTTGAAAGCCTATTTTTAATTTTTAATTTTTTAAATTGATTAGTTGTTCGAAAAAATTGGCAACGTTGTGCAATTTTTAAAGAAGGTAATTGTTGTAAAAAAGTACAACTTAATAAACTACAACCAAAAATAATTAAGAGTCCAATAAACCAAATCGTTTTGTAGATATGGTCAAAACCAAATTGAATAATAAATTTCCAATTAATAAAACCAAAAATACTCATTTCTACTGGATAATTGGTTTGATAATACTCTAATATTTGATCCTGCTCAATTATGGTTCCAATTATGCTAAAACTTGCAATTAATAAAAGTAACAAAATTGCAAACCGTAAATCTGCAAAAGATTTTAGAATAAATCGTTTCATTTTTTATTTTAATTAATTTATTTTGAAGCTAAACGTATACGGCCTGATAAAGCCCATTGTTGAAATTCTTTTAATTTAGTTTCATCCAATTGTGCTAAAGGTACGACATCATTTAAACATAGAATAATATCCTCTGTTGTAAATTCTCGTTTTTCTGAAAAAGCTAAATACATTGCGTCAATAATTGTTTGTTTGATTTCCGCTCCAGAAAATTGTTTAGATAGTCGTGCTAATTTTTCAGAATCAAATGTTATCCAAGTTTCTTGGCGAAAAGCTTTTAGATGAATTTTGAAAATCTCAACCCGTTCTTCATAAATTGGCAAATCCAAAAAGAAAATTTCATCAAACCGCCCTTTTCGTAAAATTTCAAGTGGTAAATTTTTCACATTATTGGCTGTTGCAACAACAAAAACTGCTGCACTTTTTTCAGACAACCAAGTTAAAAAACTTGCTAAAACACGATTACTAGTACCACTATCTCCACGACTCTCGATATTACTAAACGCTTTATCAATTTCATCAATCCAGAGAATACACGGTGATAATGCTTCCGCAACTTCAATTGTTTGTCTTAACCGAGATTCGGATTCACCAACAATTCCACCGAATAATTTACCAATATCTAATTTTAATAATGGTAATTGCCAATCATTTGCAATTACTTTAGCAGTCAAAGATTTACCAGTACCTTGAATACCGACTAATAATAACCCACGGGGAACAGGTAAACCATAATTAGTAGCTTGTTGACTAAAAGCAGTTGTCCGTTTTTCTAACCATTTTTTTAAATTTTCAATTCCACCAATATTATTTAAACTTTGATCTGTTTCCCAATATTCGAGAATACCTGTTTGACTAATAATTTGACGTTTTTCATTTAAAATTAAATTCAGACTTCTTTCATCAATAATTTTATATGTAGCAATAATTTTTGATAAAACACGACGAATTCTTTCTAAGGATAGGCCTTGGCAAGCTCGAATTAAATTTTCAATTAATAAATTATCGGTTTTAATTTTTAATGAAGTAAATAAGCGAATTAATTCTTCTTCAATTTCAGTTGGTGTCGGTAATTCAAATTTTAAAACCGTTATAAAATCTCTTAATTCTATTGGAATATTAATTTCCGACCCAATAACAATTATTGTTTTTGGTTGTAATTTTAAAAGACGAATTAAATTTTTTAATTTTCGACTAACCGAAATATCTGTTAAGAATTTCTGAAAATCTTTTAAAATAAAAAGTGCTGGGGTATCTGGTGTTAACTTTTCAATAAGTTCTAATGCTTGTAATGGGTTTCGTTTTGCAAAATTATTATTATTAGGGTTATTTGTATATCCATCAACAAAATCCCATGTATAAATACTTCGATTTAAATTTGATTTTATATTTTTTCGGATTAAATATTCAACTCGATCTTCTTCAATAGTATTAATATAAATAATTGGATACCTCGCTTTTAATAAAAGACTCAGTTCATTATTGAATGTCATAATAAAATTTTAATAATATAAAGTTTAGATAAAAAATAATTATTTATTAGAGTAATTAAATAACTATTATTACTCTAATAAATTTAAAATATTAACTTTGAATAGTTAATTTCTGACGACCTTTTCTTCGTCTATTTTTAATTGTTTTACGTCCTTGTGGAGTTGCCATCCGTGCACGAAAACCTGAAAGTTTTACAATAGAAGCACGAGTTTTATTTGATAATGTCCGTTTTGTCATAAAATTTTTTATAAAACTAATAGATTAATAATAACAGAAAATAGCTAAAATGAAAAC